TTCGGTGATTCAAGAAGTGACTTTTCATTATTCCTAAATTAATACTAATGAAAATTGACTAAACAAATGTTCAACTTTATAACTAAGTATAATGATAATGTATTATCCAGTTAGTTACTTTTTTTATTACAAATAAAAATACAATTCTCCCATCAAATATGAATACTAGATTGGGGTTTTACAAAGCCCCTTATCGGATTTGAACCGATGACTTACGCCTTACCATGGCGTTACTCTACCACTGAGTTAAAAGGGCCTTTTTTATTTAATTCCGGAATTATTCACTATGTGGATAAAATATCTATATGTACATATATTATAAACATAAGTATATATGCATTAAGTACGTGCAGTAGCTACATAGTGTCTAGCGGCTCATTGTTGAATAATAAAAAAAAATGGATTTACCTAGGAAGTCTAGGAGAAAATGTAATGAATTGTTTCAAGACCGACTCGAATTGCTTTTTTCTTTTATTGAATTGATCCCACCAGAACAAAATTCACTTGATTGATACATGTACATACACCTAGCAATTCAACATAAAATTCAAGATATTTCATCGAATCATGGAATGAAGAGATTCCACTTGTCTTCTGAACTAAATTCTTGGAGAAAAAATCCTCCTCTTCTACTAGATTTCTAATGTCGATTCTAATGAATAATTCGTCAATGACGAATAAAAAACAATTCTATGCAATTCTGGAAGGGGGAAAGATCCCTCGGATAGAATCATTCGATTATATTGACAATTTCAAAAAACTGATCATACTATGATCATAGTATGATGGCCGTTGGTCAAGCAGGCCCCCATCGTCTAGTGGTTTAGGACATCTCTCTTTCAAGGAGGCAGCGGGGATTCGAATTCCCCTGGGGGTAGGGTACTACGAAAGGAAGTTGATCATGGATTACCAATAAGTCGAAAATGGATTCTTCCTGGGTCGATGCCCGAGCGGTTAATGGGGACGGACTGTAAATTCGTTGGCAATATGTCTACGCTGGTTCAAATCCAGCTCGGCCCAATAATTCGCCAATCCGCCATGAGATGATATAACCCCCTTTGTACTTCAGAAATACCCGATCCGGAGATAAAAACAAATCAAATTTTCTGCTAGATCCCGTATTTCCCTGGGATTGTAGTTCAATTGGTCAGAGCACCGCCCTGTCAAGGCGGAAGCTGCGGGTTCGAGCCCCGTCAGTCCCGACGGATCCAATAAAATAAATATATCAAAAAATCTCTCCCTTTTTATGAAGGGGACCGGGGGAAGAATTCCATTGTCAAAGCAAAAGGGAAATCCGTATTTCTTTTTTCATTTAGCTTTTATTGTTTGTTTGGGTTTGTAACTATGTGACGACTCGAAGTGGAAGAGCTATTTGATGAGACTTCATCAGATGATTGTACAATAAAATAAGGAACTAGATAGATTAGAGAGAAAAAAAGAACAGATAATAAAAAATGATAAATAAATAAAGGAATTTTGGATTAGGTCAGCAATCCAAGTTTGGGGCGGTATGGATAAAAGAACTTCCTATGTTATACTATTCAATTCTCGACGACGAATTGATTTGATAGTTCAGATATTGTTATTCATGATATTGATCTGATTCAAGATCATCGAGAGGTAATATTCATTCATTGAATTTACAGGCCAAAGATTTATCATCTCTATGGGATTAAATCCCGAGTTATTGCAAAGTAAAAAACCGATGAGATTATGGAAGTAAATATTCTTGCATTTATTGCTACTGCACTATTTATTCTAGTTCCTACCGCTTTTCTACTTATCATTTATGTAAAAACAGTCAGTCAAAACGATTAATTATTAACTAATTTGAATGAAACTTGACTTCTGAGTTCTTAGCCAAAATTGACGAAATAAAATGAAAAAGATTCCAATTTTATGTCTTAAATGAAATGAGTGGACTAGAATCGGCAGTATTCTAATAGATAGATAGTATGGTAGAAAGATTCATCTATTTCTTTCTACCATACTATTTATTAGTTAGATTGTTGTTATAAAGCTGCCCCCTGGAATAAAATAAAGATAGAGGCTGCATTTGATATGGATCTATATATCAATCTACAATATTATCTTGATATATGTGAATATCAATTCCATATATGGGATTGACATAGCATCCAATTCCAGTTATTTGCTATATCTATTTGTTTTGTTCTGATCAATCTGAATTATTCCTATGTCTTATAGTTTGAATTACTATATTTTTGATTTCCAATATGAATCTCGGTATCTATTGAGAGAATCAAATCAATGAAGCAAAAGCGATAGATATAGGCATATTCAAAAAATCACGTAGTAATCTTTTTTTTTTAACATTCCCAAGAAGTAAACCATTGATAGTAGTTCCACGGGCATCGAAAAGGAAGAGTAAACCTCACTGATTTTTAACGCCTGAACCATGATATGAAATAAGTCGATAAAGTCTAAATCCAATTTCCAAAATTCGAAAGCGGTAAATGCGCAATATGTGACTCACCTG